CAGCCCGTAAATTGTTAAAGCTTCCATAAAAGCCAGACTAAGCAATAAAGTACCTCGTATTTTACCCTCTGCTTCTGGTTGTCTAGCAATACCTTCTACGGCTTGGCCCGCAGCAGTACCTTGACCGACTCCGGGTCCAATAGAAGCAAGTCCTACGGCCAATCCAGCAGCAATAACGGAAGCAGCAGAAATTATGGGATTCATGGTAAGCTCCTCACAACAAAAAATGAAGAAATGGTTAATGATATAATCAAATAAACCAATGAATTATTATATATAATTCATGTTATTTATTTTATATAATTAATGTTATATATTTATATTATATATTAATTAGTTACATTACTTATTATTTCATATTCCATCACTAAGATCCATATAACTAAACTAAGAACTCCGAACCCAATTTGAGTTAAGAAGTGATGATATTTGATATTACTGAATCATCAGAACTACTTCAATATCTCGTTTTTATTCACTATCCAAGTCTTTTAAAATCCATATTAGTTCTTCTATTTCTTTGTTCCGAACCCATTATTTCAATTCCTCCCTCCTTCATCTTCTCTATATGCATTCATAGGCTTAACTTCATATTCAATCTACATATACAGTCACAGACGAAAAAGGGAAGAGCTTATATATCGTAATCCATATATATAAATAAAGTGGAATCTATATCTATACTATATAATATAAAGTCGATGGGGAATGAAATAATATAGATGGGTAGTCCATATATATGAATATCTACTATCACATATACATGTTTTCTTACACAATGTAAACCATCGCCATCTTACTTATTTCTATTGAATCAATCGGATCGGACCCTGGAATCATTCTTCTAAGCACACACCGGAGTTCACATATAATATGTAGCTACGGCTATGTAGCTCGGCCCACCTAACCTTTTCACCTTATTCGTGAACTCTTTCTTGTCTTTGTCATTATCTCACATGGATACAAACGAAGAGATTCATCAAAGCGAATCATCCCATATCAAGATTTGATTGATTGATCCAATTCCTCTTAATTCCAATTTTGGTCAATTGTTGAATAGAATGGAATAGCAACGGTTCCGCAGAACATAGTTCTTGTTGTTTCGTCGCGCGTCCCAAACGGATAACAATTATTTATTATCCCAATTATGAATCGTCGTAATTGACTGGGCAAATAAAGGCGATGTATGACATGAATAGGACAAAAGGGGGATCTTAGGAAAAATTGGGAATCTACCCCCCTTTTTTACAATTCCGTAGTGTAATACGTAATATAATCAATATTAATATCGTACATATATATCTTCCTGTTTTGTTCCTACTCTATATCATACATATCATAAATATATATTTATATATCAATCATTTCCTCAAGCGGGTATCTTGAGCTACCCATGAATTAATTATTTTATTGGAATAAGATTCATGGGCTTAATTTTGAATTGATTGAAATTCAAAAATAAAAAGCGACTCTTTGAACTTTGAAATTCAAAGCATTATTTTATTTCTTATTTGTACTCAATGATGACCTTCCATGGATTCACCTATATAAGCCGCGGCTAAAGTTGCAAAAATGAGAGCTTGAATACCGCTTGTGAATAATCCGAGGAACATCACTGGTATAGGAATCACTAAAGGTACTAAAGAAACAAGAACAACAACCACTAATTCATCGGCCAATATATTCCCGAAAAGTCGAAAACTAAGTGATAAAGGTTTTGTGAAATCTTCTAAGACATTAATTGGTAAAAGTATTGGAGTTGGTTGAATATATTTACCGAAATAACCCAATCCCTTTTTAGTAAGGCCTGCATAGAAATATGCCACTGACGTGGGTAAAGCTAAAGCAACAGTAGTATTTATATCATTCGTGGGTGCAGCTAACTCCCCATGAGGTAACTGTATGATTCTCCAAGGTAAAAGAGCACCTGACCAGTTAGAAACAAAAATAAATAGGAACAGAGTTCCAATAAAAGGAACCCAAGGACCATATTCTTCTTCTCCAATTTGAGTTTTGCTCACGTCTCGAATGAATTCAAGAACATATTCGAAAAAATTCTGACCGTCGGTCGGGATAGTTTGTGGATTCCGAACGGCTATAGCGGCTGAACCTAATAAGATAGCAATTACGACCCAGGAAGTTATAAGTACCTGGGCATGCACTTGGAAACCCCCTATTTGCCAATAGAAATGTTGGCCTACTTCCACGCCGGATATCTCGTATAACCCCTTTAGTGTGTTGATGGAACATGGTAGAACATTCATATTACCCTCTGACAGAAATGGAACTTAAGAAGGAATTATTTTGATTCAACCATTTATACTCTCCTACCTAATTTAACTTAACCATATATTTCAGATATTAATTAATGAATTAATCACGTAATATATCCCCCGCAATTAAAATCTCCTTTTTCACATTCAGGAATAGTAAGAATAACCGATTCAATGAATCTCTGGGTTTCCCGAAGCGAAGTAATTGACTTATCTTATTATTAATCAACGACTTCTTATATAGCTAGAACGTCCCTGACAAATTGCGGATACTAATTTGTTAAGAATCAATCGGATGGAAGCTATAGCGTCATCGTTGGCTGGAATCGGAATATCTGCGAGATCTGGATCACAATTTGTATCGATTAAACAAATAGTTGGAATACCCAAAGTGACGCATTCTCGAAGGGCCGTATATTCTTCTTGCTGATCAATGATGATTACAATATCGGGTAACCCCGTCATATATTTGATACCGCCCAGATATGTTTGAAAGTGAGATAATTGTCTCTTCAATATTGCTGCATCCCGTTTCGGGAGACGACTGAGTTGACCCATCTCGGCTCTCACTCTCAAGTCCCTGAACTTCTGAAGCCTCGTTTCCGTAGTGGACCAATTCGTTGACATACCACCGAGCCATTTTTTATTGACATAATGACACCGAGCCCTTATTGCAGCTGATGCTACCGAATCAGCTGCCTTATCTTTCGTACCAACTATTAGGAAGTGTTTTCCCCTACTTGCTGCGTCAAAAACTAAATCACAGGCTTCTGATAAAAAACGAGCAGTTCTCGTAAGATTTGTAATATGAATACCTTTACGCTTTGCAGAGATGTAAGGTGCCATTCTAGGATTCCATTTCCTAGTACCATGACCAAAATGAACCCCCGCTTCCATCATCTCTTCCAAATTTATGTTCCAATATCTTCTTGTCATTTATCCCCACACTTCCTCTAAAAAAAAAGAGACGAGGTACCCTGAAATAAATAATTGTTCCAATGGAACCTTCTACCGGGGGTTAACCGTTGATACACGGTCCAAGCTTCATTATGAATTCCTTTACCCTTGGTTTCGATACTCTCTTTATTAACAAATGACCATTATATTAGCTTAGCTAATAATGAATCCGCTGATTGGATTAGATCCCATAGTATAGAATGGTTGTTCTGATGTATTATGGAAACTCTTTGGCTTTGGGATGCAAGAACAAAATAATTCTCTGTGGTGGAACAGAATATCTCTCATTTCCCCCCCGAAAAAATTCTTCTTTTGTATTTCCAAAGGAATGTTGTTGTATTCCCTTGAACGGTGAACGAATCGTTTGAATCCGGTACCAACGGGTATCATCCCCCCCAGAACAACATTCTCTTTCAGACCTTTCAACCAATCAATACGACCCCGGAGAGCGGCTTTTGCTAAAACTCGAGCGGTTTCCTGAAAACTAGCTTCTGATATGAAACTTTGAGTATTCAGAGATGCTCTCGTTATTCCCAATAAGACGGCTCGGTAACAAATAGCCTCTTCCAAAGCACGACCTGCTCGTTCTGCTCGCAACAATCCGATTAGTTCCCCGGGTGAAAAAACATTAGACATTCCATCTTCTGAAACCAACACTTTTGATGTTATTTGTCGTACAATAATCTCTATATGCTTATTATGAATCTGTACCCCCTGGGATCGATAAACCTTTTGGATCTTATTAACCAAAGAAATACGACTTTGCGCTATGGTGAGTTCAGCACCAATCAGGAATCCCCAAGGAATTCCAAGAATTCCTGTTATATGTTCGTTCCAACCTTCAACCCTTTTTTCTAGGTTCATCGATATTGAATCAATCGAACGAACTTCTAACACTTGTTCAACCTTTGGAAGGCCGTGAGTTATATCACCAGATCTCGATTTTTCATATATAAATGTAACTAATGTATCTCCTTCGTAAAAGATTTCTCCATAATCACCATGAACGGTTGCTCCTCGGGTCGCCAAATAGGGTTTAGCTGATCTTATTATGAAAGAGTCAAGATAAACCATTATAACTTGACCAGATTTTATGCGTGTTCCGTGTTTGGATAGACATACATTTTCACAAATAAACTGTCCGAGGCTAATTATTCTGGTTGTGGATGTCCCCTTACAATAATCGTGAGGGAGAAAGCACGAACCGAATAGATTAAAAATGATGTCACTGCATGGATTTGCATTAGAGATTCTCCCGTTTTCATCCACTAAAAAATATTTAAGTAGTTGGAAAGTCTGTTTTGGATTATTATTATCCAGTATTAAATATTTATTTAACAAGATCTCATTATGAGTTATTGAATGATAAGATGGGGAAAAATTATGAATTTTAGGTACTGTACCTAAGGGACCCAACAAATTAAGAATTGGAATCGGGGTATCCTCTTTTTCTTTAATTGATTCTTTGGTCACATTGTGATATTTCGAAACATTGATGCGAGAACAATTAGATGATGAAAAAACTATAAGAGATTGGCCTTCTTTATTTCTATTAAGAAATGTACGAACGGTTCCTTGATGTTGACTAAGTGATTTCATCTTCACCTTGGAAGAAAAAAGATTGGTATTGGCGCAATATGACCCAGTATCAGGAATCACTGAACCTGACCCATCATTCCTCTTTCCGGTATACAAAATAGGAGACTTCACCAAATCAATTCTTATGAAATATCGAATCAGATCATTTGCCCTTACTTCAGCAGAAGAAGCCTGAACCTTTTCTATAGAACCTTTTTTGTCTTGGTCCCAATTCAATACTAAACAAGTACGAACCAATTGAATACTTGTATGGGAAATCCCTCGAATTGGTTTGCCATCCCCATAAAGGATATAATTGACAACTTGGAGTCGCAAATTATCCTTTTCCTGTAACATATCCCCAGGGAAAAGCGTTACTAGATTTATCCCATCAGCTATTTCATATGTCACTACGGGTCGTACTGAAACAAAATATTTTTTCTTGATAGGTGTGATCCGTTGGACATAGACCCAATTTTTCCCTTCCCAATTTTTCCCCTGTGATCCCTTATCCATTTTTTTTCTTGCTCCTGGTGGTATCAAGATGCCAATGTGTCGGGATATCTTATCTGTTTCTCCAGGAAAATGGATACCTCCAGAAAAGATTTTCAGTTCAATCTTTTTTTTTTTTTTTTCTATTCGGACCAATCCACCTATTTGGCTTCTTGTATTAAACGTAATTCGTGTATCTACTCCAATGATACTATTGTTCCGTACCATTATGGATGAAGACCCGGGCAAGATATGGACTTCTTCGGGAATGACAAAAAATCGATCTACTTTCATTTGGTATTTCGGTCTAGATTCTTTTGGTCTTCGATACTCAATCAGACCCTCTTTTTTGACGATTGAATCGACCTCTATGATGCCATATTTGGTAATTCCCGAACTGCTTCTTCTGTATCGTGGATCGTCGAAATAAGCAAGAATACTATTTCTACGTAAAATACCATTTGCGGGTATTTCAACCGTGATACTAGTACTAGAATGAGGCGTTAATTCCTTCTCCCGTTCCGGATCATATTGGAATGGTATGATGAATCTATTTCTTCGCCTCTTCGCCAATAAATAAGAATTCTCTCGGAGAATGGCGGGATATATGAAATCCCCATCACCATTGGATATGACTCGCTCCGATCCTGCTGCATAATCAGAAATCCTTCGCCCTTTTCTCGCCAGGGGATCCGAGCCAAACAATTTGTGGCTCACTCGATTATTATTCACCGAGAAGTCAGAAATGGATCTCTCTTGGACAGAAAGAGATTGAACATTCATTTGATCTTGATCCTTGTGGAGTGAAAAAGGCACTAGACTGGATTTGCACGGACCCCCCGATAAGATCCATAAATGACTTGTTTTGGGTAAGAAATGAACATTACCGTGTGTATATTCAGGTGCATGGTACACACCGGTACTCCAATGCATTTCTCCCTCTGAGTCAGAATAAATATGTTTTCGAACCCTCTCTTTAAAATGGAAAGTGGATGTTCCAGCACGAATCTCAGCAATCACTTGTTCTGATTCCACATATTGATCATTTTGAACCAAAAGAAAACTTTTTGGTGGAATATTCACACTATGTATAATATCCTGACTCTCAATAGTCACATATAGGTCTACATAGCAGAGAAAGGCAGGATGTCCATGACGTGTGCGTGTGGGATGAACCAAATCCTCATTGAATTTGATTTTTCCATTAGAAGGAGCTCGTACATGTTCTGCAGTACCACCTGTGAATACTCCACCGGTATGAAAAGTTCTTAATGTTAGTTGAGTCCCTGGTTCTCCAATGGATTGACCCGCAATAATACCTACTGCTTCTCCCAATTCAACCAGGTCACCATGAGTGGGACTCCGACCATAACATAATCGACAGATCCAAGATGCACTTCGGCAAGTGAAGGGAGTTCGAATATATATTGGCTGCGCCCGAGAGGTCATGAATCGATTGACAAGCCCAATCCCAATATCTTGATTTCTGGTAGCAATGCATCGTAGACCTAGATATACATCGTTCGCTAATACGCGACCTATTAGCGTTTGGATAAAAATTCTTTCCGTCATCCCCTTTCGAAGACTCACGGAAATACCTCGGGTACTTCCACAATCCGTTCTACGTACAACAATATGTTGTACTACTTCAACAAGTCTACGCGTGAGGTATCCAGCGTCTGACGTTCGTACAGCAGTATCCACAACTCCTTTGCGGGCTCCGTAGCAGGAAATTGTATATTCCGTTAAAGAAAGTCCTTCGCGTAAATTGCTTTGAATGGGTAAATCAATCATTTGTCCTTGGGGATCTGACATTAACCCTCTCATACCTACTAATTGGTGGACCTGAGATGCATTTCCTCTAGCTCCAGAATAGGACATTATATGGACTGGATTTGAAGGATCAGTCATCTTAAAATTAAGATTCATTTCTTGTCTCAAATATTCACTTGTAGCATACCATATCTCGATTGATTGACGTAATTTTTCTACCGCGTGTACATTCCCATAATGATGGTGCTTTTCCAAAATAAAACTTTGTTGTTCAGCATCTTGGACTAACCATCTCTTAGAAGGTGTTGTTAAAAGATCATCAATTCCTAATGAAATGGATGTAGCGGTGGCTTGCTGAAAACCCAGAGTTTTTACTTGATCCAGAATGTGTGATGTATAGGCTATTCCGAAATGATCTATTAATCTG